CCAATTGAATTCTGTCTGTTATAATTATTAGTTTTATATAATTCTTATTTTAATAATTAAATAAAAAAAAAAATGAATTAATTAAATAAATTATTAAATAAATGAATAATAAAAAAAAAAAACAAAGTACTTCTGAATTGATCTCACCCCTTCTTTAATAATTTCAATTCTTCTTTGTTGAGTAATAACTTAATTTTTCAATAAAATACTTCTTGTAGAAATATAACTAGCCCGTCGTTTTTACTTATGAAAAAGAATTCCATATTAATTCATGAATTATGATACATATTCTATATATGAATATGGATATGGAAAAGGATAAAAAAGATATTTTTTTATTGGAATTGGGTTTCTTTCTCTTTTTTTTTTTTTTTTCATTCCTATTCTTCTTTCTATTTCTGAAAAAAAGGGGGCTTACAAAATAAAGGATTTTTTCGTTCCCAATAGTTATGTATTTAATCGGTGGATAGGAGCATACTCTGGATTGGAATCGTGCCTTGGGGAGTACTGCCTAATAATTTCTACCAACTTTAAGCCCCAATTAGTATTCTTTGTTTGTATATTATGTAAAAATGTCCTTTTGGATAATTTACAGAATTTCCATTTCCATTACAAATCCGTTACATATCTTGGTGTTTCTAACCATCCACTCGTTTTTGTTCAACCCCCCGTTATGATAATACATGTATCTTAATACATACAAACGATAGTGAAAACGCAATACGGTGGGGTGGATCTTTTGAGCCCGCTTCAAGTCAGGATGACTAATTAACCAATCTTGGGGTAAACGGTTTCTTATGTTTATGTTTATTTCCGCTTAACTCTTTAACTCTTATACATGGAAAATGAGACTCAATATTTTTACTGCGAATTTATATATTCTAAATTATCTAATTTATATATTATATATAATATAAGCTGTTTTCTTTCACTCATATAACTATTTGATTTAATTCTTCAATCCGAATAATGAATAAAAAAAATGAAGATATCTAACTTTACTCAATTCATTCCACCGCTTTCCTAGAAAGGAAGAAGAGAGAAAAGTTTATGTCTATATATCAACGAATCGCACGTAGAGATATTGATAACACACATAAAGTTAATGGTATTTCATAACTAATCGATTGAGCAGCAGCTCGTAGACCACCTAAAAAGGAATATTTATTATTTGACCCGTATCCTGACATAAGAAGTCCAATGGGAGCAATACTTGAAATAGCAATCCATAAAAAAACACCAATATTGAGATCCGCTAAAACAAGGCGATAACCAAACGGAACTACTAAATAGCTTACTAAAATGGATATCACTGCTATGGATGGACCGATACTGAATAAACGAGTATCCCCTCTAGATGGAAAAAGATTTTCTTTGAAAAGAAGTTTTGTCCCATCTGCTAGAGCTTGAAGAACTCCCAAAGGACCGGCGTATTCAGGTCCAATACGTTGTTGTATTCCCGCGGATATTTCTCTTTCTAACCATACAATTACCAGTACGCCTATTGTGATTCCCAATACAAGAGTCAAAATAGGAATAAGTAACCATATAATTCCATAGACCCCTTTTAAAAATTCCAATCTAGAAAAAGAATCGATATCTTGTACTTCTGGTGTATCAATTATCATTTCAACGATCAACTTCTCCCATAATGATATCTATACTACCTAGTATTGTCATAATATCAGCCAATTTCATTCTTTTAACTAACTGAGGAAGAATTTGCAAATTGATAAAACCCGGCGGTCGAATTTTCCATCTCCAAGGAAAACCACTCCGATCCCCTATCAGAAAAACCCCCAACTCTCCTTTTGGAGCTTCGACTCTCACATAAAGTTCTTGTTTCGGCAATTCAAATGTAGGAGAAGGTTTTTTACTAATAAAGCGATATTCAAAATCATTCCATTCTGGATTCCTTTCTCTATCAAAGTATCGGGTTTCTAAATTCTCATATGGCCCCCCCGGAATTCCTTCGAGAGCCTGTTGAATAATTTTTATGGATTCCGTCATTTCACCAATTCGGACTAGATAACGAGCCAACGAATCCCCTTCTTTTTGCCACTGTACTTCCCAATCAAATTCGTCATAACACTCATACTGATCAACTTTACGAAGATCCCATTGTATTCCGGACGCTCGCAGCATTGGTCCCGATAAACCCCAATTTATTACTTCCTCTCGACCAATAATGCCTACCCCCTCGACTCGTTCTAAAAAAATAGGATTGCGTGTAATAAGTTGTTGATATTCAGCAACCCTTATTAAAAAATAATCGCAGAAATCCAAACATTTATCTATCCAGCCATGAGGGAGATCAGCCGCTACCCCCCCGATCCGAAAATAATTATGCATCATTCTCATACCGGTGGCAGCTTCGAATAGATCATATACTAATTCTCTTTCTCTGAAAATATAGAAAAAGGGAGTCTGTGCACCAATATCCGCCATAAAAGGGCCGAGCCATAACAGATGAGAAGCTATACGACTCAACTCCAACATAATTATTCTGATATAGCTGGCTCTTTTAGGTACTTGAATATTTCCCAGCTGTTCCGGTCCATTTACCGTTATTGCTTCTGTGAACATAGTAGCTAAATAATCCCAACGTGTTACATAAGGTAAATATTGTATAATTGTTCGGTTTTCCGCAATTTTTTCCATCCCTCGGTGTAAATAACCCAATATTGGTTCACAGTCAATAACATCTTCACCATCTAGAGTAATGATAAGTCGAAGAACACCATGCATTGATGGATGGTGGGGACCCATATTGACTACCATGAGGTCTTTTCTTGGAGCTGGTATATTCATAGGTTTTTCCTTAATTCATTCTTTCATGAATTGTTGAAAACGAAAAAAAGTTCATTCAAATTCAAGATCCAATAAATCAAATAATTCAAAATGCTTCTTCAAATTAACGAGTTTTTGATTCCCGAATATCCAACCGATTAATTAATTCTTTATAACCTATTCTATTTTTCTTTGACAAATAAGATAGCAGTCGTTGGCGTTTTCCCAGAATTTTACGTAGACCTCTCTGAGATAAATAGTCTTTTTTGTGTAATTGTAAATGTGAAGTAAGTCTTCGTATCCTATTGGTGAAACTAAATATTTGAAATTCAACAGAACCCCTGTTTTCTTCTTTTTCTTCTTGTGAAATAACCGAGATGAATGAATTTTTTACCATAAAATGAAACCCCCTTCTTTTTTTAAGATATTTTTATTGATAGATATCTTTATTGATCAGTAATAATAATGTCACTTGTTTTAGTTTGGTATAGACAATAATCTTAATTTTGTTCTAATTTCGAATTTTATTAAATCAAATTAAATCAATCCGATTTTAATTTCAAAATTCGATTTGAAAAGGTATACAAAAGCATGGTTGTTTTCCGTACTCCAAAAAGATAAAAACTGAGTCCTAAAATCAGAAGATTTTATTGATTCATTTCGAGATCGAATTGATATGTCATTGAATTAGTATCATGTATCAGAATGGAATGTAAGACAATGAATGTGTGCACCTCTTTGTTGTCATAGACCCGCTACGATATGGGAAAGATAGCAAAAATATACTAGTAATGAATTTTCAATCGCGGATACATATGTATCCTTACCATACCGAAACGACTGCCGTTATTGCTATCAAACCAATAACGATTCATACAAGCTAAATCTTCTAATCGATAATTGGGCCACAGAAATAACTTTAATTTAATAAGTTTCTTTTGATATCCTTTGCTTTTATCCAAAACCTGACTGTTTACCTTATTCCCATTCCCCAATGCTGAATTTTTATGCATATCATTTCTATTCCTAGAATTGAAACAAATTAGAATTCGAAATTCTCTCCGAAGTCTAGGTGATAAAAGATTTTCAGGAACAAACAAATCATAATGATTTTTATCCCTATTTCCAGTCATCTTTTTATATTTGGTAATGACTTCATCAGAATTCTTATCAACATGAGTTTTTTCTCGGTATTTTTGATTAATTTTGTGTTTACTTTGATGAACCAACGAAATACCAATGGTTTGAGACATAATAAATTGCCCATCATTTTTTATAGATAGACGAATTGGTTCAATAATCAAAATTCCTCTTTTGATCAATTCTGTAAGAGTTAAATTTTTCTGAATCATCAGAATATCAAGACTCATTTCTCCCCTTTGAATAGAGGATATAGTTATTTCTCGTGGATTTATCAGTCTAAGCAGGAGACAATATACTTTGATGTTATTAATTATTTTTTTATTTAAAATATCATCCCATCGCAATTGAAAAAGAAAATACCTTTTTAGTAAGAAATCAAACTCCGCTTTTGTATTGTTCTTGTATTGCTTTTTATTTTTATGTTTTTTCATGTCCGAGCCCGTATAATCTTCTTCAACATCTTTTTCTTGGTTTGAAAGAGCAGATTCAAAGTTTGCTTGGTCCGCGGCGGATTCTTTTTGCCCTTTATTTCGTTTTTTTAATTCAAGAGATTTTTTTTCACTGGAGGATATTGATATAAAAGGATCCTTTTTTTTATTTCCAGCGATGCTTTTGTTTTCAATATCAGTAGCGTTTTCATTTATATTAGAATCTAAAAGAAGTAATTTTATTGGTATAACCCACGGTTTTGTTTTATACAAATTATAAAATATCAAAAATTCTGGGAAGAACCAACGTTCAAGATTTGATATGGGACGATTTAGTATTTCTTCATTCATTCCCATCCAATCAAAAAAACGTTTTTGATTGGATAAGTTGATTTCTTGATCTTGATGAATTGTGAGATAAAAAAGATTTTTCTTTTTGATTTTATCAATTATTTGATAATTATTAAGCTTAGCCTTAGTAGATTTTTTATTACTGTTTGGGTCAGTATCAATATTGATCCAAGCCTCGATATCGATTTTCGTTCTAAGACAAAAATCGATAATTCTCCAATCAAAATATTTTCTATCCAGATTTTTCTCCATATCTCTAATATCATCTTGTACTAGATCCTTATTGATAGGGATAATAGGAATACCTTCCATCATATAAAAAGATTTTCGTTTATTTGTGTTGGAATTCGAAAAAACTTCTTGGTTATTTTTTACGTGTAATGGCGATTCATAAATTGAAGAGTACTTTGTATCTTCAGAATTAATAGATTTATATGCTAACCGATCATATCTATATTGTTTTTTAAAATTCTCTTTTTCGTTTAGTAATGAAGCCGTTTCAAAATTATTTTGTTTTTCGTAGTGAATAATTTTTGTTTTTTTAGAGGAGTTGCATAAATCCTTATTTTGATTCATACAGTGTTGATTGAATCGATTTCGCCATTTTTGTGGTACTAGTCTAGACCATCTAATCTGAGATATATCATATTGATAATGATTCCTTAACCAATTTGTCCATTGATTTATTCCAGAATTCTGACGATTCTTATGTCTTAATTGAGAATGAAAAAGTTCTTGTGTTCCAATAAAATAATCCTTTATTTCATTCTTAATAAAGGGGGCTGCTCCATTACATTGAAAGACAGATTTTAACTTATAAAAATAAAAATGAATAAATTGGGTTTGTGAGAGTTTGTAAAATACATAGGCTTGTGAAAAGTGGGATAAGTCACAAAAAGTATTTGAATTCTTATTACTAATATTAGTATTATAAAGTGCCTTTTTTATAGTCGAAATAAAGTGAATTAAACTTTGATTTGTTTTATCCATTTTTTCTTGATTTGTTTCATTATTGGTAATGTATTTATTAATAATTTTTTTTATTGATTCAAGAAATGGTTGTGTATTGATCCTAGGAATATTAATGAGCCACAGAAAGATATCTATGTATATCCTTTCAATGAAAAATTTCATTAAATAATGTAATTTACGTATTAGTCGAGCATTTTTTCTTTTTAATATCTGCCAAATATTTTTTTGTGATTCCAACCCTTTATCATCATCACTTATTTTGTTAGAACGAATATTTTGATCCGGAATTCGAAATCCGCCCTTTTTTTTATTTGTAATTTTTTCTATTTGGTTTATGATTGTGCTTGTTCTATCAGTTAGATCCTGCATTTTTTTTTCTGTCAATGAATAATTTGTCCAATTCCGAGGTATAGTTTCAATGGATGATGGTATAGTTTCAATGGACAATTCATCAATCATCAGATTACTGGTTATAGAATCTTTTTTAGTTTTACTCAATTCATATACTTTTCTTTTTCTCAATCCAAATAATAGAATTGGATTTATTTGTGAGAGTTCTTTTTTTATTTCTTTTAAAAAAAGAATCCTTTTAATGACCCATTTTTTTGTTTCTTTTAAAACATTTACAAACAATTTTGTTTTTTCTTTTAAAATTCTTAGAATTAGAAAGCATTTCTTTTTCAATTTTCTAATTTTTCTTTTGAGTTCTTTAAAAATGGGTTCAAAAAATGAAAGTTGTTTTCTGGGAGAATCAAAAGGGAATTCAGCTTCCATTCCAAAAATTGTTAAAAAACAAAAATCATTTTTTGAATCTTTCTTTTTCATTGGATCATTATAAGGGGCTCGTGGGTTAGATGTGTGCCAAGGTTTCAGACGAAAAGGAAATAGGATCTTAATCTGAATACCGTCTGTTAACCAGTTTTTTGGAAATTCTTTTTCTGATAATTGAACGCCATTATAGGTGCATTTAACATACATTTCTCGATTCCAATCTTTAAAATCCTCGGACCATTCGGGAAATTGAAACAATAGCATACGGGCGATATTTTTAACTATTATCAATGAAGGCAATATAATATATTTTCTAAGAATCGATTGGGTTACTAACAAAAAACCTCTTAGTACTTGAGCAAGTAAAATACTATCCCAGGCTTCCGCTATTTCTATACGTACTTTCTCCTTTCTTTTGGCTTCCTCTTTTTTATCCTCTTCCTTTTTTTTCTCACTTTCTTCTGTGGTTTTCTCTTTATAATCCGAAATTTTGAGTTCTGTGTTTGTCCACATAAAATTTCTCAAAATTAGGTTTATACGTTCGGAAATATCAAAAGAAAAAATGGGGGATTTTTCTATTCGGTCCAAAAAGAGGGGGGAATGCGCATCTGCCTCAAAGAATTTCCAAGTAACTATTTTACGTCTTTGAGCACGCACAGAGCCTTTGATTATGTCTCGACGAAAATTCGATTGTTGTGAATAATGTATCAAAGCCACTTGGTCTGTTTGATCAGTATTATTAGTTTCTTGGGTATTACTATAAGTATCAGTATTCCGTTGGTTATCAGTAAAAATAACTATACGTTTTGCTTTTCTTGAGCGAATCTCATGATCCACTACCACACTTTCCTCGCTTTCTCCCTCCTGTTGTTCCAAATTGTTAATTAATTTGTATGACCATCGAGGGACTTTTTTTTGGATTTCTTTTAGTGCAATAGATTTTTTTTTTATTGTTTTCTCGTTGGGAAGAGTTGTATCTGCATCAAATAAAAATTTGAAAATTTTTATTCTATCTTCTGAATCAATTCTTACTTGTTCGTGTTCG